CACAGCAGTAGATATAGGTATTTTGAGAATACGCCTTAACGACCAATGGCTAACGATGGCTCTGATGGGCGGTTTTGCTAGAATAGGTAATAATGAGATCACTGTTTTAGTAAATGATGCAGAGAAAAGTGGTGACATTGATCCACAAGAAGCTCAGCAAACTCTTGAAATAGCGGAAGCTGCTTTGAGAAAAGCTGAAGGAAAGAGACAAACAATTGAGGCAAATCTAGCTCTCCGACGGGCTAGGACACGGGTAGAGGCTATCAATGCGATTTCATAACCAGTAGGTGCGTCCGAATAATCATCGATTTATACATCCTATATTTGATTTGATTTGGGTGTTTTGTTTGACTTGATTCTGTCGAGTAAATACAATCAAGCAAAATCAGATTTTGATGCAACGAAAAAGAAATAGAAAAGATAAAAAATCAATATCACTAAAAGAAAATGGGTATAAAAACTTATTAGATACCATGGACCGCGGTATCTAATAAGTTCTACCTACTATTGGATTTGAACCAATGACTCCCGCCGTATGAAAGCAATACTCTAACCGCTGAGTTAAGTAGGTCATTTATCTTCACAAAGAAAACCAAAAGGGACTCATCCCATCGATGGATTATAAATATCATATTACTTAGAAGCAATACCGATCAATATGATCTTGGATCATGGAATAGTCATCTTGAGAATATTCATCTTGACAAAAAATTATCTACATAATAAAATATATATTACAAGCACTAAGGGCTATAGCTCAGTTGGTAGAGCACCTCGTTTACACGCGCGCCGATGTTTTTCAGGGGAGTCCATCATGGAATCAAAAAAATTGATCTTATTGACAAATCGATGTCTTACTCCATAACTTTGAGGGAAGAAGAGAACAATAGCCTGACAAGGGTTCGGTCCGTTTAGGTGCCCAGTTAGGTGCCAAACAGACCCCATCATTGATTTGATATATTGATAAGGTGAATACCCAGTCTATTCAATGCTAGGCTGAGCATAAGGGCCTCAAAAAAATCTCTTTTCGTCCTATGAACTTTAAGGTGTACGAAGTTTCATATTTGATTTTTAAATAGAGCGATAGAGACTTCATTTCACTTAGGTTAATCTAGGCCAGAGGCAGACCTACGTCAAGATAACCCCCCTTGAAAAACTTTGGTAGTGTTCCTGAATCTGAATCCACATAATGACTCAGAGCACATGGAGCCATCTCCTTATTTTTCGGTAAAAAATAAAAATGGCGGACTAGCTGATATTTATATCAGTTAATGAAAGAGCCCAATGCACAAAAAATGCATGTTGGGTCTTTGAAACAGTTCAGATCATTTTGATAATAATAAGTTTGATCTGTTTTACCGAGAAAGTCTACGGTTCGAGTCCGTATAGCCCTAGAGCCCTATAAAATAAAAATGAATATTCAAAAAAAATTGTATCATTTTTATTTTGAATTTCCTCGTTATTGTTTTAACTGACTGATTGCTTCATCAAAAGACAATCATTACTATAAGCCCATTCAAGGAGATCGTTTAAAGTAGAATATCAAACTAAAAGCAAAAACACATTTCATTTCAATGGACCCAATCGATCTTTTTCCAGTTGTGGATAAACAAACCAACTTTTGTTCAGTACTCTTCGTAGGAAAATTCATATGCAATTTTCATCTTTTCCTGTCCGAAATCAACGAGTTAATTATAGTACCCTTCGTTTGGTATACCCAATTCTATGGAATTTTGTATCATGACACGAGTCTGGTTAAAAACTCCAACCTAACCCAACCCCAATCAAATCAAATCTAATAGTAATTTACGTCGGTATTGCGCGCTATTTGTGCACAATATAAAGTTTGAAAAGCGAATATCTTTGCTAATGCTAAGTTTCATTGTCAACAACGTAAAATAGGCTTTCCTTCGTATACCTTACTTAGACCTAGTCTTCTCTTTCGATATTCAATGAATAGAAAATCCTCCATCGGGATTGGATTCTAATAAAAGGAATATAATGGAATATAATAAGACCCATATATTCTAAATCTTGAGATGAAAATTCCTAGACATTCTCTTACATCTGACTACTTGTTCTATTATAAACCACTAATAAAAAGAGACAAATGGACATATTCATAAAAAAAATAAAAAATGAGAATTCTATTTAGAATCCCTTTTCTTTAGAGAGAATACTCGGTAAGATTGAGATGAAAACAAGAGAATTTGGATAAGAGCAATAGTTAAACTATAACTAAAAAAAAAATCAAAAGATATCTAAAGATATGTAATAAAAATAGGATTCTAATCGATGAATCTTGAAAGGAAACACGCCCAGCCCACTAAATGGTTCGACCAAAAGCAATTCTTACTTTAACTAAACAGTTATGAACGACTTAAAAATTTCAAGTCGAATTGACTAATCCGGTATATTTTCCACGTTCATAGGAGTGCATCTATGTTTCTGCTTTATGAATATGATATTTTTTGGGCATTTCTAATCATATCAAGTCTTA